AATACAGATTAAGAGCTAGGAATAGATAGTACCTCTCTTTTCTCCCTTTCAAAAATGAAAACAAAAGAAAATTTAAATGATTGAAGTTTCTTTATTTGGAATCGTCTTAGGTCTAATTCCTATTACTTTGGCTGGATTATTCGTAACTGCTTATTTACAATACAGACGTGGTGATCAGTTGGATTTTTGATTAATTAACATCTCTTTTTTTTTTACTGACCTCCTTCTTGCTTTCATATGCGGGAGGTCTAAGTCAGATTGCTGCTCAATTATTTGCGGACAGTGTAATTTTGACACAATCTAATAACCAAGAGTGAAATCACGCTCTGTAGGATTTGAACCTACGACATTGGGTTTTGGAGACCCACGTTCTACCGAACTGAACTAAGAGCGCTCTTCTTGTTTTTTCTAAAAAATTCAAAGGCTAGAAAGAGGACATTCTTTAACCCGACTCGATTTTGTACGTATATACTATATCATAGTATATCATAAATTTCAGAATTATATGTATGTGCAATTTTATTAAAAAAAGATAGATCTAAAATAGATCCCTCGTTACTGCTCAGAAGAGCAGTAAATAGGTAGGGATGACAGGATTTGAACCCGTGACATTTTGTACCCAAAACAAACGCGCTACCAAGCTGCGCTACATCCCTTTCAATTGGTTTACAGTGTCATTGTAGAGAATTCCTGTCTTGTTTTCCACATCCTTCGTTTTTTTGTCTCATATCAGATAACAAATAACAAACATATATATAATTAAAAAAATTACTTTATTTTTTTTTTTACTATAATTCTCTCAATTTCAATTTTACATAACTAGGCGTTTCCATTTGAAAATGGAATCTATAAGATCGTTCTAGTAGACAATATTTAAATTCTAATTCGGGAGGGGTTGCGTATACAAATACAAAAACTTATTAACTACATATACATCTGTAGTTATATATATTACTATATATAATGTAATACAATAAAGAAGAAAGAAGGAGGATTTCAAATGCGAGATCTAAAAACATATCTTTCCGTAGCACCGGTACTAAGTACTCTATGGTTCGGTTCGTTAGCAGGTTTATTAATAGAGATTAATCGTTTATTTCCAGATGCATTAACATTTCCCTTTTTTTCATTCTAGTTATTAACATCAGAAAGGGTGAAAAAATTTAGAGATACGATCAACGATCGGGGACTCATTCTCCCCCCCCCCTTTTTTTTCTCATTTTTTTAGAATTAATTATAATTAGAAAAAAAAAGGGGGGACGAAAGGTCATAAAAACCAGGGTTCAGGATCCAATTAAATTAGTAATAGAACGAAAAAAAAAGTGTTGCTAGGGAAAGAGTATTCTATGAGATACTTAAAAAAAAATACTGTACAAAGATTTTAAATATAGGTTTTTAAAAATCATTGTATTGCTTATTATTTTATTTTGATTTAATTACTAATTAATATGCATTGCAACGAAATATTTTAGAAAATTTTTTTAGTTAACAGCTTCTATTTTTTTGGTTCTTGTTCTTTCTGGATCCTAAAATGAAAATAGAAGATTGGGGTCAATCATAAATCCAAAGGAGGTTTCATGGCCAAGGGTAAAGATGTTCGAGTAACAATTATTTTGGAATGTACCAGTTGTGTTCGAAATAATATTAAGAAAGAATCAGCGGGAATTTCCAGATATATTACTCAAAAAAATCGGCATAAGACCCCAAGTCGATTGGACTTGAGAAAATTCTGTCCCTATTGTTATAAACATACAATTCACGGGGAAATCAAGAAATAGATTTAATTGAGTGCTTTTATGTCAACTTTTATTTTAAGAACAGGAATAATGATAGTATCTATATATTATTACATATATATAAATAGAAACAAATAAATCAATAGAAAGAAATCTAATCCTATATTCTTAATTCTATATAGAAACTCTATCCTATATAGAAATAGAAATCGTTTTGATTTTGATCCGATCAAAATAGGATTTTATAGATAAGGAATAAAAAAATGATGAATAAATCTAAGCGACCTTTTACTAAATCCAAGCGATCTTTTCGTAGGCGTTTGCCCCCGATCCAATCGGGGGATCGAATTGATTATAGAAACATGAGTTTAATTAGTCGATTTATTAGTGAACAAGGAAAAATATTATCTAGACGGGTTAATAGAGTGACTTTAAAACAACAACGATTAATTACTATTGCTATAAAACAAGCTCGTATTTTATCTTTGTTACCTTTTCTTAATAATCAGAAACAATTTGAAAGAAGTGAGTCGAACCCTAGAACTACTAGCCTTAGAACCAGAAAAAAATAGACTTATTATTCAATTGAATAACAATTCCAATCTGAAGAAATGAAAAAAGAGATTAAAATTTTGTTCAAAAAATCCAATCAAGAATCAAAATTTGATGGTTACGTCTGTGTCTGCCATAAAAAAAATCAAAGAATCGCCGAAAAGAAAAAGAATAACTCTTTTTTTAGCGACTATATACCCTCGTTTTGACGACTTTTTTTTTTTTTTTACTAATTTCTACTCTACCTTCCCCGAGCTCATTCTCCTTAGAACTCTATTTGAAATATTTTAGTGGATTTCTTCCAATCCCCTTATTTTTTGAGCTCATTCGCAATCGTATAAAGACAACTCCTATTTAATAGAGCTATTTGTGCAAGTATTTTCCGATTAAGAAGTAATTGCTTCTTGTACAGATTGTGTATGAATTGGTTATAACTATAGAATACCTCCTGTTCGTGAATTACAGCATTTATTCGAGTGATCCATAAACGACGAAAATCTCTTTTTCTTTTACCCCTATCCCGATGAGCCGAAACTAAAGCTCTTATTCTCTGTTGAGTCATAGTTCGTGTAAGTCGTGAATGAGCCCCTCGAAAGCTTGATGCAAATAACCGAAGTTTTGTTCTACGCCTCCGAGCTATATATCCGCGTTTAATTCTAGTCATTGAATAAATCAAACTTTGATGAATAACTAAATTCTTTGTTTAGTTATTCTTTTCCCCTTTACTAGTCATTAATAACCAAACGAATTATTCCAATGTATAAAAAAAAATTCCAACGGCTTTTGCTACTCTAACCTTCCCCACCACTATTTTTTGCTAGGTATTTTCCTTTGCTTTGAAAGGATAAATGGCCTTGATACTTGATATAAAAAAATAGAATAACTACAAAAAGTAGTAAATAGAAATGGATAAATAGTGGGTTCCATCGTTTTTATGGTTACTTCTAAAACGGTGAGGTCCTCTCTATACACCGGAGCTCCTTCTTTTAATTAATCAATAACTATTGGTAACTTGTACAATTTACATTCTTTGGCTCTACCCCATGAATATTCCAGTAATAGGTCTTTCACAATGAGATCCACTTTATACAGTAACGGTATTTCATTTTTAAAATTGATTTGGTCGTTTACCCTGTTAGTCCGTTCTTTTCTTTCAAGAGTGGAATCTTTTTAATAAAAAATGGAATTTCCCCCGCTTAATGGATAACCATTTGTTATCATTGGGGGTTTTCTAAAAAAATGGAGTTGATTGGATTTGCACCAATGTAAACCATAAGTTTCAGACACAATAGAAGATATGAAGGATCTCTCTTTTTTAAATTATGAATCGAGTTCCTCCATTCTATTTTATTCACAGGTACTGATCCTTGATATTTCAAAAATCATTTCTTTTTTGTGTCTCAGTCTATGATCCAAACGAGTCGCACATACACCCGAGTACATGTTCCTCGTCGCTGAGGGCATCCCCGAAGCGCTGGGGATTTCGTGACATTTCGGATTGGCTGTCTTGTATTTCTAATAAGTTGTTTAATGGTTGGCATACGGAATCATATAAATAATGGACTGGTTTAGATTGGTTCTAACCGGCTAATTATGAATTACTTCTCTTCAAGATTCTCTTCAATATAAAAAAAATATATAGAGAATATGAAACTAAACCTTTAATCTAAAAAGATATAAAATTAGTAATTGTAGATTTGCATGAAATCGCTCCTATTTTTTATTGAACCGCTACAAGATCAACAATTCCATGAGCTTGGGCTTCTGTTGCTGACATAAAAACATCCCTTTCCATGTCTTCGGATACAACCCATATAGGTTTTCCCGTTCTTTGTCCATAAATCCTTGTGGCGGTTTCGCGAATTTTTAGTAGTTCTTCCGCTTCCAAGATAAATTCTCCCGTTTGTGCCTCATAAAACAAACTAGCGGGTTGATGGATCATTACCCTGATGATATAATAGAAAAGGTTCTTCTATTTCGCAGAATGAGGCGAGATAACCAAAAAAACAGAGAAAATTGAATAACCGTACAGGCTTTTTTTGTGCATTGCATACGGCTCCACAATGGAATTTAGGTTTTTGACCTTTCCTTTCAGCGAAAGAAAACAAAATATAGGTTGTATTATACGCAGATCCATAAATGATCCAATTACCATCCTTTTTTTTTAGGAGTTAAAAAAATACTATGATGGTTCCGTTGCTTTATATATCATTTTTTTGATTCGTCTATGATTCAGCAATCCCAAAGTGTCTTTTTTTTTTTTTTTGTAAATAAGCTTCTAGTGTGAAAACAAAGTTTGTGACGCTGAGATGTGCCCGAATAGGTAAGATATCATCTTAAATACCCCTTCCTTATCTCATACTACTCTTTCAATATATAATCTAATTTTTTAAATCTAAAAAAATTTCATATTGAATTCGAAGTGCCATGCTATTATTACTTAACTAATTCATATTTACGATGGCGAAGGCATAGTATTTTTTTATCAAAAATAAAAAAACTCATTGGCGCCAAGCGTGAGGGAATGCTATACGTTTGGTAATTTCTCCTCCGACTAGGAGAAAGGATCCCATTGAAGCGGCCAATCCGAAGCATATTGTATGTACATCGGGTCGCACAAATTGCATAGTATCATAAATAGCCATTCCAGATATTGCCCCTCCACCAGGAGAGTTTATAAACAAATAAAGATCTTTGGTATCCTTTTCTATA